TTACGAACAGAAGCCCTTATTTTCATATTTCTCATTCCTTCATTTCATTCTGAATCTATTTTTTTGGAAAAAAAAGAATCAGTTTATTGCATTTTTGAACTTCGAATTATATCCCTACGAAAAGGATGTTTAAAAGAATGATCTAATCGTTCGAATCTTTTTTGCGAAGTCTATAAATTATACGCCCCCTGGTTGAATCATAACGACTCATTTCGATTTTGACTCTATCTCCGGGTAGTATACGTATAAAACTGCGCCGGATTCTCCCTGAAATATAACCTAGAATTAGATCTTCATTATCTAACCGAACTCGGAACATACCGTTGGGAAGTGATTCAGTAATTAAACCCTCATGAATCAATTTTTGTTCTTTCATTCCAGGGAACCCCCTTTAAGTATCAACTAATAGAGGAAGAGTTCTATAATTCACTTCTCCTCTCTATTTTACAAATAGTAACTTTGAGAGAAAATTAGGGTACCCCAGGAGAATCACCATATATAACACAAAATTTCTCCTCCAATTTTTTCTAGTCGAGCTTCTCGATCTGTCATTATACCTCGAGAAGTAGAAAGAATTACAATTCCCATTCCACCTAAAATCTTAGGAATTCGTTGATAGTTGGAATAGATTCGTAGACCGGGTCGGCTTATACGCTTTAAAATCATTTTATTCCCTTTCCTAGTCTTTCTATGTCGTAAGGTTGAAACCAAGAAATTTTTTTTACTTTCTTGATGTTTTCGAACGTTCTCAATAAAACCTTCTCGTAAAAGTATTTTCACAATGTTTTTAGTGATATTAGTAGATACTATTTGAACTCTTCCCTTTTGATCTATGTCAGCATTTCTTATAGAAGTTATTATATCGGCAATAATGTCCCTACCCATGACGAACTATAGTTATTGGTGCCTCCTCATTTTGATATAATCAACATGCTTCTTTTTTGTTTTCTTTTTTATTTTATTGAATCTTTTTTTGAAATTATTCAATTCTAAAAAATCATTCTAAATCTCAAATATATGCATGAGACACAATCTATTAATCGGATCTATTTCATATATTTGAATATTCTATTTCTATTTTCTATATCATAGAATAGATAGGATATATCCTATTTTCATCTATAAGACTTCGGGTGCTAATGAAACTATTTTAGTAAAATTCAATTGTCGCAATTCCCGAGCAATCGCACCAAAAATTCGAGTTCCTTTTGGATTTCCTTCTTGATCAATGATAACCGCTGCATTGTCATCATATCGTATTATCATGCCGTTGTCACGTTTGAGTTCTTTACACGTGCGTACAATCACAGCTCTAATTATTTCTGATCTTTCTAGAGGCATGTTGGGCACTGCTTCTTTGATTACAGCAACAATAACATCGCCAATATGAGCATATCGGTGATTGCCGGTTCCTATGATTCGAATACACATCAATTCTTGAGCTCCACTGTTATCCGCTACATTCAAAAGGGTCTGAGGTTGAATCATATCATTTTTATTTGAATCTCTTATTTCGATGCAAGGGATAATGGAAAAAAGAAATATTGTCTGTCCAGAGATAAAGAAATCTGTGGTTGTTTTTTCATTCTCAATACTCCTTCCTTCTTCTTTTACTTTTGTTTACCTATCCTGAAATAACAAATTGAGTTCGTATAGGCATTTTGCATGCAGCTATTTCCATAGCAGTTTTGGCTACAGTTTCTGATACTCCACTCATTTCATAAAGTATTCGGCCCGGTTTAACAACGGATACCCAATATTCGGGGGATCCCTTGCCCGAACCCATACGTGTTTCTGTAGGTCTTACAGTAACAGGTTTGTCGGGAAAGATACGTACCCATATCTTTCCGCCACGACGTGCATATCGTGTCATTGCTCTTCGCCCTGCTTCTATTTGTCTAGCTGTGATCCAAGCAGGTTCAAGTGCCTGAAGAGCATATCTGCCAAAACAAATATGATTGCCTCGGCAAGATATTCCCTTCATTCTACCTCTATGTTGTTTACGAAATCTGGTTCTTTTGGGGTTATAGTTGATGGTTTTTTATGAATTCCATCTCTACTGCAGAGCCGGACATGAGAGTTTCTTCTCATCCAGCTCCTCGCGAATGAAATGATTCAAGAATATTCAATATACACATGTATTTTTGTATTTCATTCTATCAAAATGAAAAGAAAGAATATACTAATTTTTTTATATTGTATATTGAATTTGTTACATAGGTAACTTTATATATAACTAACTAGATAACTAGGTGTTTTTGTTTATATATAATGCTTCTTTCTTTTATCAAGATTTCTAAAGTATTTTACTTTACCTCTATTTCAATTGAATCACGCCAATAAATGAAATCCTTAAATGAAATAAAAATTAAAAAGAAAGAAAGGTTTCGCGGGCGAATATCGACTCTTTCCTCCTTCATTTGTAGGATCAATCCATGACCATTCAGAAGAAATACATTTTTTCTTGGTTCATTTCGCCATCCTACCCAATGAATCATTAGGATTCATTCGTTTTCAAGAAAATCCTATGTAGTCACAGGTTCCATCGTTCCTATAGCTTCTCCATTAATGTTTAGGCTTGAACTCTGCAATGGAGCTCTCAACAAAATCTCTTATTTGTTTCCGAGTCAATCTCCTCAGTTTTTCTTAACCCGAAGCTCGATTCAATTATTCTCTATTTTCTATTCTTTGTATTCTTATTTGAATTTCATTTTTTTTATTTATTATTTATTCTATGTTTCTATTTTCTTTCTATTTTATGTTTCTATTTTCTTTCTATTTTTTTTGTATTTTTGTATATTTCTTATTCTATTGTATTGTTATTGTATTGTAATTGTATATTTTGTATTTTTATTTTCTATTGATGTTGATGCTTTATAACACTGCCTTTTTTATGGGGTAATTTTTCATAAACCATACATATGGGAATCATATATCGTTGAGATCTTTATTCTCTCTTTCTATCATCCTTCCATTTTTCCACATCCCTTTTTTTTTCACAATTCATAATCAGATTTCTTTTTTATGAAAAGAATTTAAGTTGCTACAATGCTACAACTATATGATCGATTCAGTCATATAGTGACTGTTTCTTGGGATCTCGACAATACGAAGCAATAAGTTGGTTATTAGTTTTGAGTTTCTTTAGTTTTGATAGTTATTAATTTTATAGTGGGGTTAGCCTGTTTTTTTTTTAATCTCAATTCTAAAGAAAAAACTAACGAGTCACACACTGAGCATAGCAATTATACTAAAATCTAAATAAAGGGTAAATCAAATTTTTATTCAACCTTATAGAATTAGAATTGTTCGTTTTTCTTTGATTAAGAAAAAAAAGAAGAAAATAGTTTATAAATTTTTCTATCGATGACCAGAATGGCAAAATAAAGAAAGGTCCATTCTTCTTCTTTTTTCTTTTCTTATTCTTGGTTTACAAATATCCAAATTTTGATGCCTAAGACTCCATAGATAGTTCTAATTGTATGGGAACAGTGATCAATTTTAGCGCGAATTGTTTGTAAGGGAACCCTGCCTTCTCTGATCCATTCGACACGTGCAATCTCTTTTCCGTCGATACGCCCTGCAATTTGCACTTTAATCCCTTTTGTACCCGTTTGTTCAGTTAATTCAATAGCTTTTTTCATTGCCTTTCGAAATGAGACTCTATTTTTTAATTGTAAAGCTATATATTCTGCAAGAATATTAGGTTGTCCATAAGGCTTTTCAATTCTTGTGATAGCAATGTTGAGTCTCCGGTTTACAGAATGAAATTCTTTTTGTACATTCATCTGTAATTCTTCGACTCCCCGTGTTCGTCCTTCTATTAATAAATTGGGAAATCCAATATAGATTATGACCTGAATCAAATCTATTCTTTTTTGAATTACTATATGGGCAATTCCTTCGAAACCTGAGGATATTCTCTTATTTTTTTTTACATAGTCCTTAATACAATTCCGTATTCTTTCATCTTCTTGTAGACCCTTGGAAAAATTCTTTGGTTTTGCGAACCAAAAAGAATGATGACTTTGAGTTGTTCCAAGTCTGAAACCAAGTGGATTTATTTTTTGTCCCATGTTTTTCTATTATTTTTCCATCCATTTTTTTTTTCTAAATAGGAATCTAAGATGTAGATTTTTCTTTTAAAAAAATCTTTATATGACAAGTGGTTTTTTTTATCAGATAACTACGCCCTCGAGCCCGGGGTCTTAACTTTTTCACAATAGCACCTCTATTGACTTCAGCTTTACTAATAAATAAATCAGCTTCATTCAAACCCATATTATGACTAGCATTTGCTGCTGCAGAATAAACTAATTTTAAAATTGGATAAGATGCCCTATAAGGCATTAGTTCCAATATCATGAGTGTTTCTTCATAAGAACGTCCGCGAATCTGATCAATTACTCTTCGTGCTTTGAAAACAGACATACATATATGTTGAGCTAACACTTTTGCTTCTCTATCCGAATTTTCGTTCTTTATCATAAAATTTCTCCCCCGCCAATGAATGATAAGTGCCTAGGTGAAGTATAGTATAAGATAAGTCAGAAAGGTGAGTATATTAGTATACTAGAAAAAGAAATATACCTATACTCTTACTATAAGATAAAGACTATTAAGTCTAAATACTATTAGAAAGACTATTAAAGATAAGGCTTTTTTTTTTCACATGAATACTTAGTAGAACGACTAACGACGAGATTTATTATCGTTTCTCGCGTGTCTCACGAAAGTGAGAGTAGGTGCGAATTCTCCCAATTTGTGACCGACCATACGATCTGTGATATAAATAGGTAAATGTTCCTTTCCATTATGAATAGCGATTGTATGGCCAATCATTGTGGGTATAATGGTAGATGCCCGAGACCAAGTCACTATGATTTCTTTCTCCTCCCTCCTGTTGAGTTTTTCAATTCTTCCCGCTAAATGATTAGCTACAAAAGGATTTTTTTTTAGTGAACGTGTCACGGCTGATTACTCCTTTTTTTCCATTTTTTAAATTGGCATTCTATGTCCAATATCTCGATATTAATCTGAAGTATAATGATGAATGGAAAAAAGAGAAAATCCTTTAGCTAGATAAGGGAAGGGGCGGATGTAGCCAAGTGGATCAAGGCAGTGGATTGTGAATCCACCATGCGCGGGTTCAATTCCCGTCGTTCGCCCATCACATTATTTCCAATTCCAAAGATTCAATTTTCAATGTTTCTATTTACGGCGACGAAGAATAAAACTATCACTATATTTGTTCCTTTTCCTACTTCTTCTTCCAAGCGCAGGATAACCCCAAGGGGTTGTGGGTTTTTTTCTACCAATTGGGGCTCTCCCTTCACCGCCCCCATGGGGATGGTCTACAGGGTTCATAACTACCCCTCTTACTACAGGACGCTTACCTAGCCAACACTTAGATCCGGCTCTACCCAAACTTTTTTGGTTCACCCCAACATTACCCACTTGTCCGACTGTTGCTAAGCAGTTTTTGGATATCAAACGGACCTCCCCAGATGGTAATCTTAATGTGGCCGATTTACCCTCTTTTGCAATCAGTTTCGCTACAGCGCCTGCTGCTCTAGCTAATTGTCCACCCTTTCCAAGTGTGATTTCTATGTTATGTATGGCCGTGCCTAAGGGCATATCGGTTGAAGTAGATTCTTCTTTTTTCTCAATCAAAACCCCTTCCCAAACCGTACAAGCTTCTTCCAAAGCATACGGCTTTCTAGATGTATATGATGATATCTAGACAGATGTATATGATGATATCTAGACAGATGGATCTTATATGAATCGTATGATGAAGTACCACATGAGTGGATATATAGGAATCCAAATCTGCCGAATCACTCATGTTATGATCTTCTACATCCTAGGTCTCCCCGTTCCGTCATCTGGCTTATGTTCTTCATGTAGCACTCAGACCGGATGACTCTATGAAATTACGTCGATACTTCCACATATTACGGGTAACGTAGGAGACATCTCTATTTTTCCCCGGGGGTCTTTCTAATTACCACTGCTTAGCTTTCAATTCGCCTCTGACCATCAAATTAAATGTGAATAACCCGTCCTCCTCTCTTTGAAACAAGGGGCGCTTCCGGTTCTGTGCGCACTTCAAACAATTTTGTCTTCTCCATATTACCATATCTCTAGAGTCAATAATTTTCTATGAGGAACTACTGAACTCAATCACTTGCTGCCGTTACTCAACAGTTTTCTGTTGAGGTCTATCCCGTAGAGGTACTCCGATTGGATCAGTGATCGATTCCTAGGTTTCGTCGTAAACCTAATTGGTTACTTCCAATTACGTAAATCAATAGTTCAAACCGCACTCAAAGGTAGGGCATTTCCCATTGATATAGGAACTTCTGTACCAGAAACAATGGTATCTCCAATTATAGCCCCTCTGGGATGTAAAATATATCTCTTCTCACCATCCCCATAGTGTATGAGACAAATGTATGCATTTCGATTAGGGTCATATTCTATGGTTACGATTCTACCAGATATCTCTTTTTCATTCCGTCGAAAGTCGATTTTACGGTATAGACGCTTATGACCTCCCCCTCTATGCCCTGCGGTAATGATCCCTCTGGCATTACGACCTTTACCACAACGATGCTGTCCATAGATCAAATTATTTCGTGGATTGGATTTCACTTGACTGTCTACGGCTCCATTGCGTGTGCTCGGGGTAGAAGTTTTGTATAAATGTATTGCCGTGTTATTAAGTCTTTTGCTTTAAGTTCTTTTCTCTATAAGAGGTGGGATAGAATAACCCGGTTGAAGCGTAATGATCATACGTCTGTAATGCATTGTATGTCCCATCCTTCTACCCTTTCCCGGGAGTCGATGACTATTCATAGCTATTACCTTGACACCAAAGAAGAGTTCGACCCAATGCTTTATTTCTGTCCTAGTTGATCCTGATTCGACATTAGAAGTATATTGATTGTTCCCCAATAACCGAATACTTTTTTCTGTAAATACTGCATATTTGATTCCATCCATAAATCCATTTTCTTCCCTATGAGTTCCAGTATCGATAAGAATTATAGTTCTTACTGTTCATATGTTATGGTATGAATATACCATACCAATTCGCTATGTATGGATGATGAGATTCCATTGATACAGAGCCAATTCCAATAGACTTATTGAATGTTCCCATTGGCGTGCATCCAGCAGGAATTGAACCTACGAATTTGCCAATTATGAGTTGGGCGCTTTAACCATTCAGCCATGGATGCTTAACAGGGATCATCGTACATCGTGAATAACCAAATTCCAATTGAAATGAAATCTTTAGGAGCAATCAATGAAACGACATCAATTCAAATCCTGGATATTCGAATTGAGAGAGATCAAGAATTCTCACTATTTCTTAGATTCATGGATCAAATTCGATTCAGTGGGATCTTTCACTCACATTTTTTTCCACCAAGAACGTTTTATGAAACTCTTTGACCCCCGAATTTGGAGTATCCTACTTTCACGTGATTC